CGCGAGTCTAGAAATTCATTTCTGACAATTGAACCTTCTCGAACTGTTTCTTTTTAAGAACCAAAAAGATTTGTGCCAAAATAACAGATGCCAAGAAGAACAAAAGGCCTTGGACACGTAAGGGATCTTGAAGTACTATTTCTGCATCTCCCTGACCAAATCCGCCCACATTAGGATTACTCGTCAACGGTTGATCCAATTTGATAGATTCGCCTTCTGAAACAAGAAGTTCTGGCCCTGGAGGGATAATATCAACCACTTGACGTCCATCCGATGCATCCGCTATGGTTATTTCGTAACCCCCTTTTTCTTTTCGTATTATTTTACCTACTATACCTGCTGATGTAGCATTATAAACTGTATTGTTACTTTTGCTCCCGTCGGGATAAATCTGACCCCTTCCCCTGTTTCCGCCTACATATATAGGATATTTTAAGAAGTGAACCTCTTTCGTAGTAGCGGGGTCCGGGGAAAGGATAGGAAAGGTTATTTCACTATATTTCTGACCAGGAACGGGGCCTATCACAAGAATATTTTTTTTATTGGGGCGATAGCTCTGAAAAGACAGATTGCCTATCTTTTCTTTTATCTCGGGGGAAATCCGATCAGCAGGAGCTAATTCAAAACCCTCTGGTAAAATAAGAACAGCCCCTACATTCAAAGCACCCTTTTTACCATTAGCAAGAACTTGTTTTAGTTGCATATCATAAGGGATTCGAACAACTGCTTCAAATACAGTATCTGGAAGTACCGTTTGTGGAACTTCAATATCCACGGGCTTATTAGCTAAATGGCAATTGGCACATACAATACGACCAGTCGCTTCTCGCGGATTTTCATAACCCTGCTGTGCAAAAATGGGATATGCACTTGAAATGGATGGCCGAGTTATGATATATATCATGAGCGATACGGAAATGGATCGAGTAATTTGTTCCTTTATCCAAGAAAAAGTCTTTCTAGTTTGCATGGTCCAACCATTGAGCCCAAAAATGTCTACAATAAATTTGGTAGGTCGCTACCTAGTTCCCTATCCGCAATTCTGCTATTTACTGGAATAATTTTACTGGAATAAATAAATAAATAATATTAATATATAGAATAAATCTTTGGGATGGGTAGAAAAATAAAGAGTAAGTATGATTTTACATGCTTTGCTTCTGTACAACTACAAAGTAAGAAACGTTAGAATTGAATTGGATTAATATCAGTAGATCCTTTTTTAATCATTCATTGAATGATAAATCACTACAAGTGACGGAGAAACACGATTTAAATAACGAAAAATCCAAAATTTAAATAGAGTATCTAGAATGACTGGAAAAGTAGAAACAAGACCAGATATAATTTGATCATTATGAGCAAATCCAAAATCTTTGTAGACAAAGCCAATCATTAGTTCCCAACCATGGGGCGAATGGAATCCGATACATAAATCTGTTAATAAAAGAATCGAAAAAGCCTTTATTGTGTCACTTAAGTTATATAGAAATTCCTGAGCCCAAGAGTTAAGAATAACAAGTTCTTTATTACCCAAAATTGAATAACCACTTAGAATAACGAAACAGATTATATTTGTCAAGAAGTGCAAAATCGTATGGATATGATCCTCATTGTGTATCTTGATTAATTGGAGCGTTTCTTTGTGGATTCCTATACGAAGGTTTTGTAGATGTGTCTCCGAGTATTCCTTGATCATTTCCTCCAAAAGAAAGATTTCCTCCAATTCTATGAATTTTTCTAGAATATTTTTTTCTTGAATATCATTCAAAAAAATTTCAGATTGCCTAGTATTCCACCAATAAGTAACCCAAGATTCCAGACTTTTATTAAATGAGAGCGAAATCCACCAGGGCAAAAATACTATAGATGCAAGATATAAAAGAGGGTTGAATGCTTTCTTTTTTGACATTTTTTCATTTCGTCTATGAATTTTTAATGAACCGACCTCATTAGTTGACTCTACGCCATCCAATATTTCTCTCATGCATGAGTTCTATTACAAAGTATCGAACTTATGAATCTATTCACTGTTTTGTTTTTTATTTGTGATTTCGGAGTTAGTCTTTGAATGTAGAAAGAATACAGAAATAGATGAAGAATCCACTTCGAATTCAAAGAGTTAACAAAAAAATATTATATTGTTTCCAGATATAGTAATTGGTCAAATTCGAAGCAAGTATCCCCCTTTTCGACGAATCAATGACTGCCTGAAAAAACCGCTTTATTTAGGTAATGAATATTCTTTTCTATCATTATATCAAAATATCTTCTATTTTAAAAAATTTTCACTGACTACTCAGAGTCCGGAATAAAAAAATTTATGTATTTCGAACTGCTTTGATAGAAAATAGAAAGGATGAATCCATTTTTTCGATTTGTTACTTAATTTTTTTTGTTATTGAATTAAGTTGTGTAGATTTCCATACACATAAAAGACCACAAAAATGGTTTTGTTTTGTGCTTGTTACGTTACGTATACGTCTTCTTTGACTAGAATGAGCGTTATGAAGAAACTTCAGTTAAGTTATGGTATAGAAAAGGGGGATTCTTTAGTTTTTCCTTCCTGCTGAGAAAGCATTCACTCTTTCAGCTCATTTTTCTCAAAATACTTCAATCGGTACACGCAAGAAATAGGCCAATTCGGCAGCTTTTTGTTCGATTTCCCGTGGAGTAACATTCTCATCAGTACGAGTCAAGGGAATGGCCCCCTGGCCTCTGATATCCATATAAAGGACACGGCGAGCAGAAATACCCTCTTTAACTTCTATTCTGACGGACTGAATATCCTTTATAAGGAATCGGAGGAAGATGCGACGATTTTTTCCAGGGAATCCCCAACGAAAAATACACACCATTCCTTCTTTTCTATCGAATCGATCATAACCACCCCCTACATTCCACGAAATTGTGCACCACAAATAGGAGCTAATAAAGAGACCCGCGATCCCATAGAAAGACATCACAATCCCTTGTGGAAAAAAAAGGATTTGCTGAGACGGAAATAAAGATATCAAGTTTCTCCCAAGATAACTGGAAGTTCCAACCAATAAGAATCCTAATGAACCTAAAAAAAGGATAATGGCCCAGCAGAAATTACTTGTTTTTCGCGACCCCGTTATAGGTTGTATCCATATATGTTCTGATCGACAACTCATACTTGATCTGGTTTCGTTTTATTGGAATTGAGAGAATACCCTAGACTTTACTCTTTTTGTTTCCGAAGTAACTCTCATCAACTAGTACTAGTTTGATGTGAACCTTTAAGAGTAATTTATCAAATTGGTTAGATCTAAAATAAAAAAAAAAACATACCCTTCGTATGATCCCATCAATATACATATAGATGTACCGATTTTACAGTTCAGCCATCCGGCGATCCTGAGATTTTTTCAAATAGATAGAATTCCTTTACCCCCATATCATCTTTCTACAGGCCAAAGAGCCCCTTTTCGGCGGAAGCGCCGCATGTTATACCTTCTTTTCTTACACTAAATAGGTATAGGTATCTGCGTTATGATACAAGTCTTAGTTTTGAAAAAAAAAATGGATCAGAGTTGGGCCCATTAGATCTAAACAGTCTTATTTTTTTGAACATGAAGAAATAAAGAAGCCATTGCCATTGCCGGAAATACTAAGCCTACTAAAGGCACCAAAACAGAGGGAAAGTCGAAAGTTGTCATATAAAGGATACCTCAATTTACTATTTGTACCTGTTATTATTATTTATATATATATATATTAATATTATAAAGATAAAGATTAGTATAAATCTAAGTATATATCTAAGTGAGTATAGAAGGTACAAAAGCATATATCATATCTATAGTTTCTATATTATAGAATTCTATATTTGGATTATATATACATACGTAAGACGTAGAACAAAAATTTTTTATTTTCCTAGAATTTAACGAAAATAAGAATTCACTATTTTTCTTGTTGATAGAGGCCTCTTAACTGAATTAGTAATCAAGACTATAGATAAAAAGGAGTTATCCACAACTTTTGATTTCTTTTTACAATTTAGATCTTATGTCAACAAAAAAACCCCATTCATATTCGTTTTACTTGGATTCTGATAAACTAACTACTTGTTTGCTACAAATAAAAAAGGAACTTAATGCTCTATTGAATTTTGATTCAAAGGAAAGAAAGCGTGGAGCTGAAATAACTCACTCAGAACGCTTTTTAAAGGATTACGTGGTACGATTAGATCGAATAAGCCCTTCTGGAATAAATATTCAGCCGCCTGTGAACCTTCAGGTACTGTTTTATTCAATGTTTGTTCAATTACTCTTTTACCCGCAAATGCAATATAGGCATTGGGTTCGGCAATAATGATATCTCCCAACATACCAAAACTCGCAGTTACCCCCCCTGTAGTAGGAGATGTAAGAATTGGTACATAGAATAACTTTTTATTTGATTGATAATCATATAAAGCAGAAGATATTTTAGCCATTTGCATTAAACTCAAACTTCCCTCTTGCATACGCGCCCCCCCGGAAGCACATACTATAATAAGAGGGAGAAATTTGTTAGTAGCGTACTCAATCAAACGGGTTATTTTCTCCCCAACCACGGATCCCATACTACCCCCCATAAACTGAAAATCCATAACCCCAAGTGCTATGGGAATACCGTTTAATTGGCCTATACCTGTTTGAACGGCTTCAGTTAATCCTGTCTTTCGTTGATAAGAATCGATACGATCTTTATAAGGCTCCTCTTCCGAATGAAATTCAATGGGATCCAAAGAAACCATGTCTTCATCCATAGCATCCCAAGTATCCGGATCGATCGAAAGGTCGATTCTATCGGAACTACTCATTTTCAAATGATATCCACATTGTTCACAAAGATTCATTTTTGATTTTAAAATTTTCTTATAATTTAATCCATAACAATTTTCACATTGAACCCACAAATGTCTGTATTTTTGAGTTACATCCAGATCATTGGAACTTTCTATTATAGTGCTACCATTCGTGCTGGTA